CGATTCTCAAATATCGTAGAACAGAATGTGATACGATGAGATAGAATGCAATAGAAACAACGACAGGGAACGGGTTACCTACTCCTAACGGTAAGAGCGAGCCCTTTAATTCCATTCTTCATTCTTTTCTTTAATTAAGAATAAAGAAAATCTCCCCAAGTAGGATTCGAACCCACGACCAGTCAGTTAACAGCCAACCGCTCTACCACTGAGCTACTGAGGAACAACGGGAGATTCGACCTCATAGAGTTTCACTCCCGGAACTTCTTCGTAGTGGCTCCGTTCCATGCCTCATTTCATAGATAGGGAACCCCGAAGTGGCTCTATTTCATTATATTCCATCTATATCCCAATTCCATTCATTTAATTTGTTTGGTGTCATTGACATAAGAGATGTCATTTATAGTCTATATTTTTCCATATATATTGACAATTGATATTTGTTATATTATTATATATAATAAGGATATAATAAAAAAAGAATAATCCATATATATTATTATATATAATAAGGATATAATAAAAAAAGAATAATCCATATATATTGACAATTGATATTTGTTATATTATTATATATATTAAGGATATAATAAAAAAAGAATAATAAATAATATAATATCAAAAATTTCAGCAATAAAATAAAACAATAAACCAAGGGAGGTTTGTGATGATTTTGAACTCGTTTATAATTTTGAACTCTTTTCTATTAGGTAATCTATTATCCTTATGCATGAAGATAATAAATTCGGTCGTTGTGGTCGGACTCTATTATGGATTTCTGACTACATTCTCCATAGGGCCCTCTTATCTCTTCCTTCTCCGAGCTCGGGTTATGGAAGAAGGAACCGAGAAGGAGGTATCAGCAACAACCGGTTTTATTACGGGACAGCTCATGATGTTTCTATCAATTTGTTATGCGCCTCTGCATCTAGCATTGGGTAGACCCCATACAATAACTGTCCTAGTTCTACCGTATCTTTTGTTTCATTTCTTCTGGAACAATAACAATCAAAAAGGTTTTTTTGATTATGGATCTACTACCATAAATTTTATGCGTAATCTCAGCATGAAATGGGTATTCCTGAATAATCTTATTTTTCAATTATTCAACCATTTTCTTTTACCAAGCTCAACGTTAACCAGATTAGTCAACATTTCTATGTTTCGATGCAATAACAAGATTTTATTTGTAACAAGTAGTTTTGTTGGTTGGTTAATTGGTCACATTTTATTCATGAAATGTGTTGGATTGTTATTATTCTGGATACGGAAAAATCATTCTATTCAATCTAATAAGTACTTTGTGTCAGAATTTAAAAATTATATGGCTCAAGTCTTTAGTATTCTCTTATTTCTCACCTGTGTCTACTATTTAGGCAGAATGCCATCGCCTATTGTCACTAAAAAACTGAAAGTGAAAGAAAACCAAAAATCAAAAAGAAAGGAAGAAAGTGAGGAAGAAAGTGAGGAAGAAAGCGATGTAGAAAGAAAGAAAGAAAGTGAGGAAGAAAGTGAGGAAGAAACAAAGAAAGAAGAAGAAACAAATTTGGAAACGAAGAAGACTAAACACGAACAAGGGGGATCCGCCGAAGAAGACCCTTCAGAGATCCGGGTGAATAGAAATAGAAAGGAAAAAACAAAGAATGAATTAAAGTTTCACTTTAATGTTAATGAGACATGCTATAAAGATAGCCCAGTTTACGAAGATTCTTATCTTGATACCCATCAAGATAATTGGGAATTTGGAAAACTGAAGAAAAAAAAAAACACTTGTCTCCGATTTGGATTTGGATTTGAAAAACCTTTTCTTACGTTTCTTTTCGATTATAACCGATGGAATCGTCCATTGCGATATATAAAAAATAATCAATTTGAAAAAGTCTAAAATTTTTTAAATAAAAAAATAAATAAAAATATTGATACATAAGAAAAATACAAGAATAAATAAGAAGAAATTCGTCCACCTCCCATATATTTGATACCTTCCCCTATAAAGAAACTTCCAACCCCAACTCCATTTGTAATTCCATCAATTACATGTCTATTAAAAAACTCAATTAGTTCGGCTAATCCTCTTACACCCATGGTCAAGACCTTAGTATAAAAAATATCTATATAACCACGATTATATGACCAATCATATATTAAATTTTTAATTGGGTCCAAGATAATTCTTTTAGGACCCTTTTTAAAAAATGAATTGATTAAATACAAATTTTGGAAAGATGAATAAACAGACCCGTAAAAAAAATATGCCATTAATAGTCCGAAAAGGGCTAGACTTACTGAAAAAATTGCATTTGTAAAAAATTCATACCAATCTACAGAGTAATTTGAATTTTGATGCAAAAGGTTTGTTGATGGAGTTAACCATTTGGATAATATATCCAAATCTACTACTCTTTGATCAAAAGGAATTCCTATTGATCCAATAAACAAAGTGAATAATCCCAATATAAGTAGAGGGAATAGCATAGTATTGTCCGATTCATGAGGATACATATAAGTATCTTTTTTTCCAAAGTAAGTACTAAAACAGCGTATTCTATTTATTACATTATAATATATTTTATATGTATCCTTTGAAGATGAAGAAAGAGAGACCTTATTATTTATTATTGCGAAAAATGAATTTCTATTTACTGCTTTAGGCGCTTCGTCTTTTCCCCATAGAGATATTAAAAAGAACGATCCATTTTTAGTACTACTGTAATTTTGAAAATTAACACGCAAATGTCCATCAAAAGTAAGTAAATACATCCGAAACATATAAAATCCAGTTAATCCTGCTGTGAAACAAGCTATTATTGCGAAAATTGGTGAATACAACCAACTATCATTAAGAATTTCATCTTTGGACCAAAAACAAGCAAGAGGCGGAATACCACAAAGAGAAAGTGTACCTAATAAAAAAGTCATTCTTGTAATTGGAACATATTTTGTTAAACCGCCCATAAGAACCATATTTTGACTTTTATCTGGTGAATAACCAACAATAGGTTCCATTGAATGAATAATAGATCCGGATCCTAAAAACAATAAAGCTTTAGAATAGGCATGAGTGATTAAATGGAATAAAGCAGCTCGATAAGAACCCATACCTAGAGCTAACATAATATAACCCAATTGAGACATTGTAGAATAGGCTAAACTTTTTTTAATGTCTCCTTGAGCAAGAGCCAAAGTGGCTCCTAATAATACTGTTATTACGCCTATTAAAGATATTAGATTCATTATGTAAGGTATTACTATGAAAAGAGGAAGAAGCCGAGCTACAAGAAAAATCCCCGCTGCTACCATGGTAGCAGCGTGTATAAGAGCCGAAATAGGAGTAGGTCCCTCCATGGCATCAGGTAACCATACATGAAGGGGAAATTGTGCAGATTTCGCGATTGCGCCGACGAATAAGAAAGATGCGCACAGAGTAGCAAATAAAGAATTGACCTCATTATTATGGATCAAGTTTTTTACTATTTCGAACAAATCCCGAAATTCAAAACTGCCTGTTATCCAATAAAAACCTAAGATTCCTAATAATAAACCAAAATCCCCTACACGATTAGTTACAAAAGCTTTTTGGCAAGCACTTGCTGCAATTGGTCGTGTAAACCAAAAACCTATTAATAAATACGAACACATTCCTACTAGTTCCCAAAAAATATAAATTTGTATCAGATTGGAACTAGTAACTAATCCCAACATGGAAGTATTAGAAAAACTCATATAAGCAAAAAATCTCAAATATCCTTGATCGTGAGACATATAGTTGTCACTATAAATAAGAACCATAATTCCCACAGTAGTAATTAGTATTGACATAATCGAAGTAAGTGGATCGATCAAGTATCCAAACTCTAATGAAAAATCATTATTGATGGTCCAAGACCATAGATATTGATAAATAAAACTTCCATTTATTTGCTGAAGAGACAGATTAGCCGAAAACGCCATAGTTATACTTAGCATTAAAATACTAATAAAAGCACACATACGATGAAGATTTTTTGTTGCTGTGGGAATAATCAGAAGTCCAAATACTATTGATATAGTAACTGTAAGTGGAAGAAAGGGTATTATCCATGCATATTGATATGTATGTTCCATAAAAAACAAATTTCATTTTTTTTTTATTATTGTTTCCGATTCACCAATTCTTACCTCTTTCGAGAGGAACAATAATAAAAGAAATCAACATTCTACTACTACATTCTACTACTACTACTATTACTATTATATTTACTATTATATTCTGGTGAGTTATAACCATATAATATAGTAAGGAAAAAGAGTTATACCAAAAACAGTGTTTAATTCGAATGTGGGTCATAGTATCCATTACTAATTCGAATCAATAAAAGGGTACCTTAGTTATTCTAATTAATTGAATTTGAGTAATTATCTAATAAGAGCTAATTGATTGGATTCCAATAAGGAAAACTTATGTTTCTTGGAAGTATTATGATACTCCTTACTTCATATAGAACTGAACTCAAAAATGGACTAAGGTTATCTTTCTCCGGTAATGGAATGTCTTGTTTAAGAGATTAACGACTAATTCTAATTAAATTAGAATTCAAATTTTAGGGATCGCACGCTGAACTTAATCATTAATAAATTTAAATTTTTAAAATGGAATTAATAAAATAAATAATAAAAAAAATAAAATAAATAATAAAAAAAAAATTATTTGGATTTTTAAAATAAGACTCTCTTCCTTTTTTTTTATATCCCTATATATGCGATATATAATGGGCACATATATTTATTTGTATTTTTAGATTTTGCATGTTATGTTATTAAATTTATTATCCACAAGATAATTATGGATAATAACTAAAAAGAATGGTCTATTTTGATTTGAACAATACATGTCTTTCACATACAACGATAAAAATGAGTACTCCTTTTTGAATGGCGGTTCCAAAAAAACGTATTTCTCTGTCAAAGAAACGTATTCGTAAAAATATTTGGAAGAAGAAGGGATATTTAACTGCAGTAAAAGCTCTTTCTTTAGCTAAATCTGTTTCCACCGGGCGCTCAAAAAGTTTTTTTTTGCCGTAAATAAATAATAAAAGAAAATCTTGAAATGATCTGAGTCGACATACCATAAAGAATTGAAACTTTTTGAATTCAAGATGAATGATTCACATTAACTAATGTGTTGAACTCCTCAATATGAGTTAGAACTAGCTGCTGTGGTATGTAGAATAAGAATTTTTCCATCTCTTGGTCTTTATAAGATAAGTATTATTTTAGTTTTCATTATAATACACTCATTATTTTTCATTTTGAAGTTAATGTTAACTCGCGATATTTTTATTATTTATTATTATTTTTTTTTTTTCAATCTCTCAATTCACTTTTTTAACTTTTCCAAAAGTGAATTGAGAGATTGAAACTCTTTTCTTATATGTATAGCCCAGGACCCAATTAGATTTAGTAATTTAGTAAATGGTATCATAAATTATAAATTATGGACACAACTATAACTACAACTAATAGTATTATTAATAATACTAAGGTATTGAAATTGTTAGAAAATTTTCTTTGATTTAGTGATTTGATTGTGATACATATGCAATTCTATTTCTATGTTTTTTTTTTTTTAGAAATCCAGGAAATAAACGAATTGTCATAAAAAAATGGTTAAAAAAAAAAAAACATAGAAAAAGGGACAATTTTGAGTTCTATCTGTTCCAGGAGAACTCAGTTTCTAGTATGTGAAAGTTGATTGTTAAAAATGAACCCCACAGCGATACTAACTAAGGATTATTGAAATTCACATATGAATTTCAAATGAAAACGAGCTTTATTCATCGATTCTCATCAAGTTTTCTAAACTATATGCAATTCTGGAATCTCGACGATTCAACATGAACTGACTATTATTTATTATTATTTAAAGTAAGCCGCCATGGTGAAATCGGTAGACACGCTGCTCTTAGGAAGCAGTGCTAGAGCATCTCGGTTCGAGTCCGAGTGGCGGCATCCCCTAAAAGAAGGGACATAATGGATCCTATAATGTATTTAATTCCCGATTTTAATTCTGTAATGGGGCTCCTCCTTTTTATGATATTTGTGACTTTAGAACATATATTAACTCATATCTCTTTTTCGATCATTTTAATGGTAATTATGATTCATTTGATGACCTTATTAGTCCACGAAATCGTGGGATTGCGCGATTCGTCAGAAAAAGGAATGATAGCCACCTTTTTCTCTATAACAGGATTATTAGTTATTCGTTGGATTTATTCAAGGCATTTCCCATTAAGTAATTTATACGAATCATTAATTTTCCTTTCATGGAGTTTCTCCATTATGCATATAATTTCTAAGATTAAGATACAGAACACAAAAAATGATTTAAGCGCAATAACCGCACCAAGTGCTATTTTTACCCAAGGTTTCGCCACGTCGGGTCTTTTAACGGAAATGCATCAATCCGCAATATTAGTACCCGCCCTACAATCTCAGTGGTTAATGATGCACGTAAGTATGATGTTATTGAGCTATGCAGCTCTTTTATGTGGATCATTATTATCAGTCGCTCTTCTAGTCATTACATTTCGAAAAAACATCAATATTTTTTTGAAAAGAAAACACTTCTTAATTAAGAAATTTTTCGTTGGTGAAATCGAATACTTGACTAAAAAAAGAAGTGTTTTAAAAAACACTTCTTTTCTTTCATTTCGAAATTATTACAAATATCAATTGACTCAGCGTTTGGATTATTGGAGTTCGCGTGTCATTAGTTTGGGGTTTACCTTTTTAACTATGGGCATTCTTTCCGGAGCAGTATGGGCTAATGAGACATGGGGATCTTATTGGAATTGGGACCCCAAGGAAACTTGGGCATTTATTACTTGGACCATATTCGCGATTTATTCGCATACTAGAACAAATCAAAGTTTCCGAGATATAAATTCGGCACTTGTAGCTTCTATAGGATTTCTTATAATTTGGATATGCTATTTTGGGATTAATTTATTAGGAATAGGTCTACATAGTTATGGGTCATTCACATTAACATAACTCTAATTGAATAAACTACATGAAGAATACATAAGAAGATTGTCTCATATATAACGAAAGCTTGTTAGAGTTTTTGAGAACCATTTGACTCTTTGAGTCAAATGGTTCTCAAAAACTCTAGAGGCATCTCATTAAAATCTTAATTAACTTCATTTTTTTTTCTTTTGCATTCTACAGCGAACGATTTTAAAAATTAAAGAATTATAAGACTTTTTGTTTCATTAATGAAAACTATCTATAAAAATAATTAGATAGAATAGCTTGTACCTTGTCAACTGATAACAAGAGAACAAAATCCGGATAAATACCAATCCCTATTACGGGTAGAAAGATACAGATCGAAATAAATAGTTCTCGTGGTCCAGAATCGGAAAAATTAGAGTTTGGAACATTGAATAGCTTGTATCCATAGAACATCTGACGTAACATAGATAATAAATAAATAGGAGTTAATATCATTCCAATTGCCATTAAAAAGATAATTAGCACTTTTGGCACCAAAAGAAATTTTGAGCTGGTAATTATCCCAAATAATACTACTAATTCTGCAACAAAACCACTCATTCCTGGCAATGCAAGAGAAGCCATCGAGAAACTACTGAACATGGTAAATATTTTTGGCATTGGGATTGATATCCCCCCCATTTCGTCGAGATAAACAAGACGTATTCTATCACAACTCGTTCCCACCAAGAAAAAAAGTGCAGCACCAATAAATCCATGGGAAAGCATTTGTAAAATGGCTCCATTTAGTCCCATGCCGGTTATAGAACCAATTCCTATAATTGTGAAACCCATGTGCGATACGGAGGAATAGGCTATTCTCTTTTTTAAATTGCGTTGACCGAAAGAGGTTGAAGCTGCATAGATTATTTGCATTGTTCCCACTATCACAAACCAGGGAGAAAATATAGAATGAGCATGGGGTAACAATTCCATATTTATCCGAATCAATCCATATGCTCCCATTTTTAATAAGATTCCGGCTAGAAGCATACATGTACTGTAATGTGCCTCTCCATGGGTATCTGGTAACCATGTATGTAGGGGTATAATCGGTGATTTGACAGCATAAACAATAAGGAAACCAAAATAGAATATTATTTCCAATGCCATAGGATATGATTGATTAGCTAGTCTTTCAAAATCTAATGTTGGTTCATTGGAACCATATAAACCCATACCTAGAACTCCTATTAAGAGAAAAATAGAACTCCCTGCAGTGTACAAAATAAACTTTGTAGCCGAGTACAAACGTTTCTTTCCTCCCCACATGGATAAAAGTAAGTAAACAGGAATTAATTCTAACTCCCACATGATGAAAAAAAGTAAAAGGTCTCGAGAAGAAAATGATCCTATTTGACCACTGTACATTGCTAACATCAGGAAATAGAACAATCGCGAATTTCGAGTAACTGGCCAAGCTGCTAAAGTAGCTAAAGTGGTGATAAATCCTGTCAATAAAATAGGTCCTATGGAAAGTCCATCAATTCCCAATCTCCAGTGAAAATCAAAAATTTTTATCCATTGAAAATCTTCTTCCAATTGGATTAATGGATCATCCAATTGGAAATGGTAACAAAATGCATAAGTCGTTAGAAGGAGTTCTAATAAACATATACATATGGTATACCACCGAAACACCTTATTCCCCCTCATAGGGGGAATAAAAATTAAAGAACCCGCAAATATCGGCAAAACAACAAGTAGTGTTAACCAAGGAAAATAACTCGTGATAAAGACAAGATACGCTTTGACCAGAAAAGACCGTGCTCAGAATCTATGTTCTAGAGTAGGGGCTTTTGTCGATAAAGGGGAATCAAATGATTCAAGTGGAGTTTTTGTAACGTATCAATCAATAAGATAGAGCCATGCTGCGAGTTGTTTCATGCCATAAATAAACACGGACACTCAAAAAATCTGTTGGGCAAGCGGATTCACATCTCTTACAACCTACACAATCCTCGGTTCTTGGCGCGGAAGCAATTTGTTTAGCTTTACATCCGTCCCAAGGTATCATTTCCAATACATCCGTGGGGCAGGCTCGTACACATTGAGTACACCCTATACATGTATCATAAATTTTGACTGAATGTGACATTGAAACTAAAAATTAAAGTTTTGAACATAAAGAATTTTCGATCTGGTATGATAAAATCAATAGTAAATGAATTATATATTTATATTGTAGATACCAGATGAATCAGTAATTTATATAAATTTTTTAGAATGAATATATTTCTAAATCTGTTCATGATAAACTACCAAGAGATTTTGATTTACGTTTTACCAATCACAGTCATATGAGTCGCACATAAATATGAAATAATATTTTATATTTATGAAAAATATTTTATATTTATGAAAAATATATAATTTATGAAAAATATATTCATATGTCTTTCTTTCTTATATTTATATAATGAATGATTAGGACTAATTATTCAACAAATTCGATTGATTGATACGAGTTGATTTTATGTTATGATGGATCGACGAAACAATAGCTAACCCAATAGCTGCTTCTGCAGCTGCAATAGCTATGACAAAGATTGAGAAAATGTCTCCTTTTAATTGGCGACTATCAAATAAATCAGAAAATGTTACGAGATTTATATTAACCGAATTTAGTATAAGCTCAAGACACATAAGCGCTCTAACCATGTTTCGACTTGTGATTAATCCATAGATACCAATAGAAAATAAATAGATACTCAAAAAAAGTACATGCTCGAACATCATCGACTAACTCCTCATCAATCTCGATTTATTTCAATATGAACAACAATTAGAATGATTCGATTGACTATAATAGAACAATTACAATTACAGAACAAAAGAAGGTATTGGTAATGGCTTTAACTAAAAACTTGAGACTTTTAAAAAATAGAATTCTAAAACTTTTTGGAATTATAACTATTTTTTATTGACGAGCCATAGTAATTGCACCTATTAAGGAAACTAATAGAATTATAGAAATGAGTTCAAACGGAAGATAAAAATCTGTTGATAAATGAATCCCAATTTGTTGAACGTTAATTATTAAGTCCTGTTCTAGAATCTGGTTTGATCTTGTAGTCCAAAGAATTCCGTACCACGACGTATCTGGGATAGTAGTAATTAGTGAAAAAAGAATACTTATACAAACCAGTGACGTAACCCCATCTCCAATGGTCCAAAGACGGGAATCATTGGAATATTCCGAACCATTCATGAACATTACAGCAAATATTATTAAGACATTTATGGCTCCTACATAAATAAGGAGTTGCGCGGCAGCTACAAAATAGGAATTCGATGGAATATATAATAAGGATATACAAACAAGAACCAATCCCAACGAAAAGGCAGAATAAATTGGATTAGTAAATAAGACTACTCCTAGACCCCCTAATATAAGAACTGCTCCTAGAAATACTACAAGAATCTCATGTATTGGTCCAGATAAATCCATTATGTATAAAATAAGAGATAAATAAGTCTAAAGATTTCATGACCTTACTGAATAGTCCAGGAAGGGAAAAGCACTTACCCCATTTTTTTTTTTCATCCTAGAAAAGAGTAGTTTCCATTTGATATTTGGAAATCATCACGAAAAAAAGAAATTCTCAGTTTAAATCAAAGAATGATCCTCAACAATTAATAGTTATTATTTATAGTAACTGACTAACCAAAATAAAAAAAGCTTGTATCCTTTCTATCAGAATATCAAAACAATATCTTAGGAATTGGTAATTGTTCTTGAATCGAGGGATTTTTCTTTGTATATTTTGCTTTGGGTCGAATTCATAACGGTTTGAATTGTGTAATCTCCAATTACTGACATTGGTAACCGACCCAAAGCAATTTGATTATAATTCAATTCGTGACGATCATAAGTAGAAAGTTCATATTCTTCAGTCATTGATAAACAGTTTGTTGGACAATATTCGACACAGTTACCACAAAATATACAAATACCGAAATCAATACTATAATTAAGCAATTGTTTCTTTTTAATATCTCTTTCAAATCTCCAATCAACAACGGGTAGATCTATAGGGCATACACGAACACATACTTCACAAGCAATACATTTATCAAATTCAAAATGGATTCGACCGCGGAAACGATCTGATGTGATAGATTTTTCATAAGGATATTGAATAGTTATAGGCAAACGATTTGTGTGGGATAAGGTAATTACGAAACTTTGACCAATGTACCTTGCGGCTCGTATTGTTTGTTGACCATAATTCATGAACCTAGTCACCATAGGAAACATATTGTATATATCGATGAATAAATTGATGTTTTTTTTTTCTTGTTTAAGAGAGGTTATGAGTATAGAATATCGTTATCGTATTCTTTGTATTTATAGTGAAACAAGTTGGAAAGAAGTTGTCAATAATAGATTACCTAGAGAAATAGGTAAAAGAAATTTCCATCCAAGATTTAATAGCTGATCCATTCTCATCCTAGGTAAAGTCCATCTTGTTGTGATAGAGATGAACAGAAACAAATAAGCTTTAGCTAATGTAATAAAGATACCAACTGTCATTCCCAAGACTCCATTTGTTCCGATAGGTTCCGGAATGGATATGTACGGAATAGATAAATTCCACCCCCCTAAATAAAGAACTGTTACAAATAATGAAGAAACTAAAAGATTTAGGTAAGAAGCAACGTAAAATAAACCATATTTTATACCTGAATATTCAGTTTGATAACCTGCTACTAATTCCTCCTCCGCTTCTGGTAAATCAAAGGGCAATCTCTCACATTCCGCAAGAGAAGAAATTATAAAAACTATAAACCCTATAGGTTGCCGCCACAGATTCCACCCCCAAAAACCGTATTTTGACTGTGCCTCAACTATATCAACTGTACTTGAACTGTTAGATAATTATAGTTGATAATAACATCACTGTTCTCATCACTATTCCAAAACCGTACATGAGATTTTTACCTCATACGGCTTCTCTATGGACACAAATAAATGTAAGGACCTGTTCGGTAAGGTATCCGTGGATAGTGGATACAATAAAAATACATCGGAGAGTCCAAAAAATTAGACCCATGTAATTCTGTCGGCTAGAAAAAGGTGCTTCCGAATTGATCTCATCCCTTATAATTTAAATGAATCTTTGTTTGGTTTTGGTAATAATTGAATCCTTCAATAAAATACTCGTTATAAAAAGAAATAGATAGAAAGAATTAGTCACTAGTTCATGAATCATAAATAATCAGAATTCCACATGTATGGCTATATATGGAGTAAAAAATAAATAAAGATCTTTTTTTTATTCTATTATTTATTGCATTCTATTTCTTTTATTCCTGTTCTTCTTTCTCAGAAAAAAAAAAGTACTATTTAAAAATAAATAAAGGGATTAATTCGTTCTTGATAGTAATTTATTTATTCAGTGAATAGGAGCATACTCTAGATCGAAATCGTGGGGAAGTACTGCTTGATCGTTTCTACCAACTTAAAGCCCCTATTATGATTCGTTTTTATGTGAAAATACCTATTTTTTTTATACCTTACATTATCTATTACTAATCCTTTGTGTATCTTGGTGTTCCTAACTGTTCACTGATTTTTGATTGATCCCCGCTATGGTTATGGTAAGGTAATATATACAAGTACAGTAATAGAAACTCCATACAGTTGATCTTTTGCATCCGCTTCAAGATATGATGACTAATCAAAAAATCTTGGGATAAACAGTTTTCACTGCTTATGTTTTCTGTCACTTTTTTCTTGTATATAGGGAATGAGATTTTATCCTCTTACTACAAATTGAAAAGCTGTTTTCTTTCACTCATATAACTATTTGGTTTAACTCATCGATCTGAATTGAATGAATAAAAAATAAAAAATGAAGATATCTATTCAATACATTCACCTTCTTTCCTTTATTTCATTTCTGGGAGAGGTCAAAGTTTATGTTCCAACGAATCACACGTAGAGATATTGATAATACACATAGAGTTAATGGTATTTCATAACTAATAGATTGAGCAGCAGCTCGTAGACCACCTGAAAAGGAATATTTATTATTCGATCCATATCCTGATATAAGAAGCCCGATGGGAGCAATACTTGAAATAGAGATCCATAAAGAAACACCTATACTGAGATCGGCTAAAACAAGTCGATACCCAAAAGGAATTACTAAATAACTTAGTAAAATTGATATGACTGCTATAGACGGTCCGACACTAAACAAACGAATATCTCCTCTAGATGGGAGGAGGTCCTCTTTAAAAAGTAGTTTAGTCCCGTCTGCTAGAGCTTGAAGAATTCCCAACGGGCCGGCATATTCAGGTCCAATACGTTGTTGTATCGCTGCGGATATTTCTCTTTCTAACCATACAATTACTAGTACCCCTACAGTAATTCCCAGTATAAGGGTCAAAACGGGGACAAAGAGCCAGCCGAATCCATAGATTTCTTTTAACGATTCTGATTTAGAAAAAGAATTGATAGCTTGTACTTCTGTCGCGCCAATTATCATTTCAACGATCAACTTCTCCCATAATGATATCTATACTACCCAGTATCGTCATGATATCAGCCAATTTCATTCTTTTAATTATCTGGGGAAGAATTTGCAAATTGATGAAACCTGGTGGACGAATTTTCCATCTCCAGGGAAAAACACTATTATCCCCTATCAAATAAATTCCTAATTCCCCTTTTGGGGCTTCTACTTTTACATAAAGCTCTTGTTTCGACAATTCAAAATTGGGTGAAGGTTTTTTACTAATGAATCTATATTCAAAATCATTCCATTCGGAATTTTTTGCACTATTAAAGCGCCGAACTTCTAAATTCTCATAGGGTCCTCCGGGAATTCCTTCGAGAGCCTGTTGAATAATTTTTATAGATTCCCTCATTTCACCGATTCGTACTAAATAACGAGCTAATGAATCTCCTTCTTTTTGCCATTGGACTTCCCAATTTAATTCATTGTAACATTCATAATGATCAATTTTACGAAGATCCCATTGGATCCCGGAAGCCCTTAACATTGGTCCTGATAAGCCCCAATTTATTGCTTCCTCTCCACCAATAATGCCCACTCCTTCAACTCGTTCCAAAAAAATGGGATTCCGTGTAATAAGTTTTTGATATTCAACAACTTCTGTTAAAAAATAATCGCAGAAATCCAAACATTTATCTATCCAACCATGAGGTAGATCAGCAGCTACTCCTCCGATACGGAAATAATTATGCATCATTCGCATACCTGTGGCAGCTTCGAATAGATCATATAGCAATTCTCTCTCTCTAAAAATATAGAAAAAGGGAGTCTGTGCACCGATATCCGCCATAAAAGGTCCAAGCCATAACAAATGAGAAGCTATACGACTCAGCTCTAACATAATTACTCTGATATAGCTGGCCCTTTGAGGTACTTGAACATTTCCCAGCTGTTCTGGTGCATTTACCGTTATTGCTTCTGTAAACATAGTAGCTAAATAATCCCAACGTGTTACATATGGCAGATATTGTATAATTGTTCGGTTTTCCGCTATTTTCTCCATCCCTCTGTGTAAATAGCCCAATATGGGTTCACAGTCAATAACATCTTCACCATCGAGAGTAACAATTAGTCGAAGAACACCATGCATTGATGGGTGGTGAGGACCCATATTGACTATCATGAGATCTTTTCTTGTGGCCGGTACAGTCATATCCTTTCTTCCCTAATTCAGTATTCCATGAATTGCTCAAAACGAGGCTTAGAAAAATTTTTAATATAATAACTAAAAAAAATTCAAATTTATTTTTTTATTTAAAAAATTTTAGACTCCCGAATATCCAACTGACTAATTAATATCTTATAACGTACTCTATTTTTATTTGACAAATAAGCCAGCAACCGTTGACGTTTTCCCAGAATTCTTCGTAGACCCCTTTGCGATAAAAAATCTTTTTTGTGCAATTCCAAATGCGAAGTAAGTCTCCGTATCTTATTGGTGAAATTGAATACTTGAAATTCAACAGACCCTTTGTTGTTTTCTTCTTTTTCTTCTTGTTGAATAGCTGGGATGAATGAATTTTTTACCATAACATATTTTTCCGTTTTCTTTCTTTTTATTTTATAGATTTTACCGATCAGGAATAATAATTATTATATTTATATTATGTTATTATATTTATATTATGATTATTCCAGTCATTTTCATCTGGTATACGCAAAAGCGTAGATTTATTCATATACTACTTTTTGATTCTATCCAAATCCCATTCGATTTTCAAAAAATCGAATGGGATTTGGATAGAAAGAGAGAAAATACATTTACGAAAGATAATTATTTCTTTGTGTCTAAGAACATTCTATTCTGCCCATTTATTATTCCTAGAACCAATTGAATTGATATGCCATTAAATTAGTATCATGTACCAAAATGTAACGCAACCTATGCGTACATCTTTCGGAATCTATCAAATATGTGATATCCAAGCAATATACCATTAACTAATTCTAAATTGTGGATACATATGTATCCTTAACATACTGAAACGACTGCCGTTATTGGTATTAAACCAATAGCGATTCATACAAGCTAAATCTTCTAATCGATAATTCGGCCAAAGAAGCAATTTTAATTTTAAAATGTTATTTACATCTGTATTAATATTAATGTTATTTACATCTGTATTAAGATACCTGTCTTCATTCAAAAATTGTCCACAGTTTCTCATCTTGTTTTCGTTGAAAAACACTGGATTTATATCCACAATATTCCAATTCCGGGAATTTAAAAGAATTCGAATTCGCAATTCTCTACGACGTTTAGTAGATAGAATATTTTCTGGAATAAGGAAATTCGAATTCTTTTTTTTTCTATTCACAAGAATATTGCTATGTTGTGCAATGGATCTGTCGAAATTCTTCTTCTCAACATCTCTTTTTTTTATGCATTTTCCATTAGTTTCATTTTGGTTTTCACTCTTATCCGCCAATGAAATACTTATGGTTTGATAGATAATAAATTGCTCATCCCATTCTATAAATAAACGAATTGATTTGATAATAAAAATTCCTTTTTTTAGTAATTCTGGAATAATGGCCTTATTCGTCATCAATATCATATCCATATGCATCTCTCTTCTTTTAACCGAGGATATCAAAATTTTTTTGTTTATATCTGGCAGTCTAAGTAGGAAACAATACACCTTAAGATTATTAAACATTAATTGATTGAAGGGGTCAACCCATTTGAATTGAAAATAAAAAAATTGTTTCAGGAACAAATCCATTTCTTTTTCCTTCTCTCCCTCTTTTTCAACGTCAGATTTAACGTCATGTTTTTCAACATCTTTTTTTGTCTCTCCCTCTTTTTCAACGTCAGATTTAACGTCATGTTTTTCAACATCTTTTTTTTTTCGTAGATCTGAGCCAAGACCTATTTGGCTCTGTTGTTCGTTTTTTTGTTGGTTGGAATTTTTTAATTCAAGATATTCTTTTTGATTGGATGATATGTGGCTGCCATGTTCATTTGCATACAAATCTAAAAGAAGTAATTTGATTGGTATCACCCATGGTTTAATCTTATATGTATCAAAAAGTAGCACAAATTCTGGAAACAACCAAAATGTTCGATTTAATATGTTCCGATTACGAGAGAATCTTTTTTGATTCATTCCCATCCAATCAAAAAAGTTTCTTTTTTGATTGGGTGTGGGTGGGTTGATTTTTTCATGAATCGAAATATCTTTTTTTTTCATTTTGTGATACTTATGAGTTTCAGTTTTAGTATTTTTCTTAATCTTAGTGCCAACATGCGTATTGGTCCAAGTCTCAATAGTATTGGTCCAAGTCTCAATATCGATATTCTTTCTAATACAAAAATGGAAAATTCCACAATGAAAATATTTTCTATCCAGATTTTTATCCTTAGCAATAATATATCTTTCTTTTAGAAAATCATCAACTGCTATATTTAACAATACATAAAATAAGTCGGGTTTCCGTGTATTGAAATTATAAGGAATTTCTTGGTGACCATTTACTTGTAATTTTGATCCATAAATATATAAGTTCTTGTCCGTCTTATCTCCATAATTCATATATTTATGTGAAAAAAAATAATATCCGTAATGTTTTTTAAATTTGTTTTTTTTATTTTGATTCGTCAATGAATCCCCTGCATCATAATTTTCTTTCATGTAATGATGAATTTTTTCTTTTTTATCTGAATCCAATTTCATTAAGTCTTTGTTTTTAATCATACGGCTGACTCTACTTCGCCATTTTTTTGGTTCCAATCGAGACCATTTGGCCGGGGATAAATTGTATTGATCATGACCCTTTAACCAGTTTTTCCATTCATTCATTCCAGACTTTTTCATTTTCTTATGCCTTGATTTGTAATCAAATATTCCTCGTTTTATACAATAATCCTTTATTTCTCCCCTAAGATAATGATAGGTACCCCGATCTTGAAGTACGGATCTCAAGTTATACTTGTTAAATAATGGGGTTTGTGAAAATTTGTAAAATACATATGCTTGTGACAAGGAAGATAAGTCAAAATAACTATTGAAATTATTATCACTAATATTAGTATTCGTATTAGAAACTAACTTTTTTACAGTCGAAATAAAGTTCATTGTATTTTGAATTGTTTCATCAATTCCTTCTTGATTTATTTCATCGTTGTAAATGGATTTATTTAGAATTTTATTTTTTGATTCAAAGAAAAGTTGTGCATGGATCCTTGGAATGTTAATTGTACATAGGAAGATATCGATGTATATTTTTTCAATGAAAAATTTCATAAAATAATGAAATTTTCGTATTAATCGGATATTGTTTCTTTTAAATAGCTGCCAAATATATTTTGGGTATTCCAATCTTTTATCATCATAAGTTTGAACTCTTTTTTTCTTGTCTTTTGTAATTTGTTCTATTTGATTCCTGATTGTAATTATCCTATCAGAAAGGTCTTTCCTTTTTTTCTCCGTGAGTGAATAATTTGTCCAATTCATGGATCGAATTTGAATGGTCGATTCATTATTCATTTTATTATTGATTTGGAAATCTTTTCCATTTTGATTTGGTTCATATACTTTCACTTTCCTCTTCATAAATAGAAATAAAAAAATTAGGGTGATTTTTTCAAGTTCTTTCATTATTCGTTTTCTAACTTGAGCTATTTTTATGATCCATACTTTTATTACTTTTATTATTACTTTTATTACTTTTGAAATTAGTAAAGCCCATTTTATTCTTTCTTTTAAAAATCTTAGAAATATAAATATAAATATAGAAAATTGATTTTGAACCTTTCTAATTGTTTTGTCGATTTCTTGAGAAATGGGTTTAAAAAAAGAAAATCGTTTTCGGGGAGAACCAAAGGGAACTTTCGCTTCCTTTCCCCATATTGTTAAAAAACAATTTTTGTTTTTTTTTTCTTTCATTGAATCTCTATGACCAGACCGTACTTTAATTTTAGCTCCTCGCCAAGGTTTCAAACAGAAAGGATATAGAATCTTTATCTGAATCCCGTCTGCTAACCAATCTTTAGGAAATTCTGTTTCTGATAATGGAACACCGTTGTAGGTGCAGTTAATATGCATTTCTTTATTCAATGCCTTAAAATCTTCGTACCACTCGGGGAATTGGAATAATAACATACGGCCTACATTTTTAGCTATTATCAATAAAGGTAATACGATGTTTTTTCTAAGAAAAGATTGGGTTACTAACATCGACCCTCTTATTATTTGAGTAAACATAAGGGCATCCCAAGTTTCGGATATTATTCTCCGGCGATCTTTTTCTTCTTCCTCTTCTTCCTTTTTTTTGTCTTTTTTGTCTTTTTTGTCTTTTTTGTCTTTTTTGTCTTTTTTGTCTTTTTTGTCTTTTTTGTCTTTTTTGTCTTTTTCGTCTTTTTCGTTTGCTTTTTCCTCCTCAAAATCAGAAATTTGAAATTCTGATTCTCTACCAACCCAGTTCCTAAAAATTATATTTGTAATTTTAGAAATATAAAAAGGAGAAACAAAAAATGTTTTGTCTATTCGATCCAAAAAAAGTGGGGAATGCACATTTGCTTGAAACATTTCAGAAATAACTATTTTGCGTCTTTGAGCACGCACGGATCCTTTTATGAGATCCCGACTAAAATCTGATTGTTGAGAGTAACGTATCAAAGCCAGTTCTTCCTCGTCTTCTTCATCTTTTTTTTCTTGGGCATTCTTCTTCTTACTAGTAGTAGTATTAGTAGTATCAGTAGTAGTATTAGTAGTATCAGAATTGGCCTTTAGATCCTTATTATTAAAAATTACCACACGTTTGGCTTTTCTTGGGCGAATATCAGGATCTTCCTCTTCCTTTTTTTTATCTTTATCTTTATCTTTATCTTTATCTTCCTCTTCCTCTTCCTCTTCCTCTTCCTCTTCCGCTTTCGCTTTCGCTTCCGCTTCCGCCTGCTCCTCCAAATCCTCGGCGTCGTCCAATTTGTATGACCATTGAGAAACCATTTCACTTATTTCTTCTATTTCACTTATTTCTTCTATTTCACTTATTTCTTCTATTTCACTTATTTCTTCTATTTCTTCTTCTATTTCTTCTTCTATTTCACTTATTTCTTCTATTTCTTCTTCTATTTCACTTATTTCTTCTATTTCTTCTTCTATTTCACTTATTTCTTCTATTTCTTCTTCTATCGGATTCTTTTGATGTTCAAATTCTCGAGAATTATAATTATTAGGAAGTGGGTCATTCATTTTATTTATGCAAAACATTTCTATAGAATCCTCTATAGAATCCTCTATAGAATCCTCTATGATTGTTCCTCGATAGGGTCCGTTCAAAAAAGGATCATACATTTTGGGCAGGCATTCTTGTTCATTTTCATCATTATAGAATCTAGTCCTTTTTTCAAACATATCGAGAACAAGGAATCCTTTTTCTAAACCTTCGATTCGACTTATTAATTCATTTTTCAAGTTGTACTTTTTTTGT